ATTAATACGATTCTCATGTGTTTTTTTTTTTTTTTTTTTTTTGTTTTACTTTACTGTTATTTTTTTACAAAAAAAATATTAATTTTTTATTAATTGATTTTATTGTAATAATTTTTTTTAGGAAAAAAATTTTTTTTATTATTTTATAATAAAAATATTTTTATTTTTCTTATATATATATATATTAATAAATAATATACTGATTTAGAAATATATAAATATATATAATCATATAAATTATTAATTATTTTCTTTAATAGAAGAAATATTAGATAAAACTTTATATATAGATTTTGTTAACTATAAATATCACTATTTTTGGATTGTGAAATTTTTTTTATAATTATATATATAATATATATGTATATTAAATATTTATATATATATATATTATATATTGATTATTATTAGTATACTCTTAATTAAAATGTAAAAAATTATTAATGATTTTTCTATATTGTATTAATTTTTAAAAATTAAAAAATTTTATAAAAATTTTTTAAAATTTTATTATTAAATATTTATTATAACACAAAAAAAAAAAAAAATTGTTATAAATTATCTTTTAATTAATTAATATTATTATTATAAAAATTAATATAATAATTTTTTATTTAATTTTTAAAATTATTTATTTAATATTGATTAATAAATTTTTAAATTTTATTTATTATTTATATAATTAATAATTTAATTATTTTGAATTTTCTTTTATATAAAATTATTATTTAAATAATTTATGAATAATATATTAATTTTTTTTAATTTTCATTATTAATACGATTCTTATGTGTGTTTTTTATATTTTTATAAAATTTAAATTTATTAATAATTATTTTTTTTAATTAATTAATATTATTTAATAATAAAATTATTAAAAATAATTTAATTAATTTTTAAAATTATTAAAATAAGATTAATTAATAAAAAAAAAATTTTTTTGTTATAAATAATAATTTATAAATATAGTAAATTATGCTAATAATTAAAAATTTATTATATTAATTAAAAGAAAATTAATTAATTTTGATTATTTTATAAGGGGTAAATTAATCAAAATTTTTAAAATTTTTAGGGATTTAGTGATTAATATTAATTAATTAAAAGATAATTTATATAAAAAATAAAATATAATAATATTAATTTTATAATATTTTTATAAAATTTAAAATTTATTTATTATCTTTTTATATAAATTAATTAATATTATTTAATAATTAAATTATTAAAAATAATTTAATTAATTTTTAAAATTATTAAAATAAAATTAATTAATAAAAATTTATTTTTTTTTATTATAAAAGATAATTTATAAATATAGTAAATTATATTTATAATTTAAAATTTATTATATTAATTAAAAGAAAATTAATTAATTTTGATTATTTTATAAGGGGTAAATTAATCAAAATTTTTAAAATTTTTAGGGATCTAGTGATTAATTTTAATTATTAAATTAAATAATAAATAATATTTATTAAAATTATTTTATTAATTATTTACAATAAATTTTTATTAAAAAATAGAGGTATTAATATTTATTTATAAAAAAATTATATATATGTATATATATAATAATAATAAAGTTAATTAATATTATTTTATTAATATTAATTATTAATATTATTTTTAAATTATTTTATTATATTGTAATTATGTTATAATTTAATTTATAAAGTTTTATTTTGGCTTAAAAATTTGTTGTTAATTTGATTTATATGTAAATTTTTGTGTGAAATTTTATTAATTTTAATAATTAATAAATTAATTTTAATCTCAGTAATTAATATTATTAATTAAAGAAATTTATAAATAGCAAAATTAAAGAGTATTGGCTAAATTAGTGCCAGCAGTCGCGGTTATACTAATAATACAAATAAATTATATTAGTAAAAAGTTAAATTGTTTTATAAAAAATAAAATTATTTTTATTAAGTGAAATTTTAAAATTAAAATATTTTTATAAAAATTAATTGAAGCTAAAAAATTTTTGATAAAAACTAGGATTAGATACCCTATTATTTAAAAAGTAAATTTAAATTATTAAAGTAGTAATAGTTATGTTCTTGAAACTTAAAAAATTTGGCGGTATTTTAGTCTATTCAGAGGAACCTGTTCTATAATCGATAATCCACGATGGACCTTACTTAAATTAGTTTTCAGTTTATATACCGTCGTTATTAGAATATTTTATAAGAATAATAATATTCAATAATTTTTATTAAAAATTATATCAGATCAAGGTGTAGCTTATATTTAAGTAGTAATGGGTTACAATAAAATTATTTATGTGGATATAAGTATGAAAAATTTATTGAAATTGGATTTGATAGTAAAATTATAAAGATTAATAATTTGATTTTAGCTCTAAAATATGTACACATCGCCCGTCGCTCTTATTACAAAATAAGATAAGTCGTAACATAGTAGATGTACTGGAAAGTGTATCTAGAATGCAATTTAAAGCTTATAAAGTAAAGTATTTCATTTACATTGAAAAGATTTTTGTGCAAATCAATATAAATTGATTAAATTTTATTTATTAATAGTGTTAGTTATTTAATTTAAATTATTAAAAATAATTATAATATAAAATGTTTTAGTATTGTTTAAAGAAAAAATAATTTTAATAATAGTGAATTAGTATTGTAAAAGAAAATTGAAATATTTTGAAAAAATATTATTTTAAAAGAAAATTTTATTTATTGTACCTTGTGTATCAGCGTTTATTAAATAAACAATATAAATTTATTTTTCTCGATTTTAAAAGAGTTAATGTAATATTAAATTTAATGTAATAAAATTATTTTAAATATTATATTAGAAATGAAATGTTATTCGTTTTTAAAGGTATCTAGTTTTTTAAGAAATAAATTTAATTTAGAATTTATAAATTTATTTATTTAATTAAATAAATAAAATAATTTTATAAATTTAATATTTTATGGGATAAGCTGTAAAATAAATTATTAAAAATAATAAATAAATATAAAAAATATATGTTTAGAAATATCAATTATTTGTAAATTTGTTATAATTTATTTTATTATAACTTATTATTTATTATATTTTAAATTTTTATTAAAATATTAATTTTAATTTTAAAAATTAAGAAAAAATGATAAAATTAGTATATAATTATGTTAAATAAATAATCATGAAAAGTTTATGTAAAGAATTCGGCAAAAATAATGTTCGCCTGTTTAACAAAAACATGTCTTTTTGAATTAAATATAAAGTCTGACCTGCCCACTGAAATTTTTAAATGGCCGCAGTATTTTAACTGTGCAAAGGTAGCATAATCATTAGTCTTTTAATTGAAGGCTGGAATGAATGGTTGGACGAAATATTAACTGTTTCATTTAAATTTATAATAGAATTTTATTTTTTAGTCAAAAAGCTAAAATTTAATTAAAAGACGAGAAGACCCTATAAATCTTTATATTTTGATTATTTTAATTAATAAGATTATTTTTATTATAATAATAAAAAATATTTTATTGGGGTGATATTAAAATTTAATAAACTTTTAATTAATTAAAACATAAATGCATGAATTATTGATCCATAAATAATGATTAAAAATTTAAGTTACTTTAGGGATAACAGCGTAATTTTTTTGGAGAGTTCATATCGATAAAAAAGATTGCGACCTCGATGTTGGATTAAGATATAATTTTGGGTGTAGCCGTTCAAATTTTAAGTCTGTTCGACTTTTAAATTCTTACATGATCTGAGTTCAAACCGGTGTAAGCCAGGTTGGTTTCTATCTTTAATAATTTATAATATTTTAGTACGAAAGGATTAAATATTAAAATAATAATATTTTTAAAAATGAATTTTATTAATATTTAAACTATTTTGGCAGATTAGTGCAATAAATTTAGAATTTATTTATGTAATAAAATATTACAGATAGTACTTGTTTTATATAGAATTATTATTATCATTAATTGGAAGTTTATTATTAATTATTTGTGTATTAGTAAGAGTTGCTTTTTTAACTTTACTTGAACGTAAAATTTTAGGGTATATTCAAATTCGAAAAGGTCCAAATAAAGTTGGGATTATAGGAATTCCCCAACCTTTTTGTGATGCGATTAAATTATTTACTAAAGAACAAACTTATCCTTTATTATCAAATTATTTAAGATATTATATTTCTCCAATTTTTTCTTTATTTTTATCTTTAGTTCTTTGAATATGTATACCTTTTTTTATTAAATTATATTCTTTTAATTTAGGTTTATTATTTTTTTTATGTTGTACTAGATTAGGAGTTTATACAGTTATAGTAGCAGGATGATCTTCTAATTCTAATTATGCGCTATTAGGTGGTTTACGAGCAATAGCACAAACTATTTCTTATGAAGTAAGTTTAGCATTAATTTTATTAAGATTTGTATTTTTAATTGGAAGATATAATATATTAGATTTTTTTTATTATCAATATTATATTTGATTTTTAGTTATTTTATTTCCTATAGCTTTAATTTGATTTACAATTTCTTTGGCTGAAACTAATCGAACTCCTTTTGATTTTGCTGAAGGAGAATCTGAATTAGTTTCAGGGTTTAATGTAGAATATAGAAGAGGAGGATTTGCTTTAATTTTTTTAGCTGAATATGCTAGAATTTTATTTATAAGAATATTATTTTGTGTAATTTTTTTAGGATGTGATATTTTTAGTTTAACATTTTATTTAAAATTAACATTTATTTCTTTTGTATTTATTTGAGCTCGAGGAACATTACCTCGGTTTCGATATGATAAATTAATATATTTAGCTTGAAAATGTTTTTTATCTTTTTCTTTAAATTATTTATTATTTTTTATTGGTTTAAAATTAATATTATTTTCTTTTTTATTAATTTATTTTAGTAAAGTTAATAGAAAATTAAATTTCTATCTTATGTTTTCAAAACATAGGCTTATTCAAGCTCATTAACTAATTTAATAAATTATCTCATAATTGAATTATTAATGGGTTTATTAAATAATATAAAAAATAAACTACAGTTAAAATTTGACCAATTAATACATAAGGATCTTCTACAGGTCGAGCTCCAATTCAAGTTAATAAAATTACAATTGTTACTATTAATCAAAATATAATTTTATTAATAGGATAAAATTGAATTCCTCGAAAATTTCTTAAATGATAAAAAGGTAAAATAGCTAAAATTGCAATTGATAAAACTAATGCAATCACTCCTCCTAATTTATTAGGAATTGAACGTAAAATTGCATAAGCAAATAAAAAATATCATTCTGGTTGAATATGTGCTGGAGTAACTAAAGGATTTGCTGGAATAAAATTATCAGGATCTCCTAATAGATTAGGACTAATTAATACTAATATAATTAAAATTATAATTATAATTAAAAATCCTACAATATCTTTAAAAGAAAAATAAGGATGAAAAGGAATTTTATCAATATTTGAATTTAATCCTATTGGATTATTTGATCCTGTTTGATGTAAAAATAATAAATGAATTATAGTTGTTGCAAGAACAATAAATGGTAAAATAAAATGAAAAGTAAAAAATCGAGTAAGAGTTGCATTATCAACAGCAAATCCTCCTCATACTCATTGTACTAAATCAATACCTAAATAAGGAACTGCAGATAATAAATTTGTAATAACTGTTGCACCTCAAAATGATATTTGTCCTCACGGTAGAACATATCCTATAAAAGCTGTTCCTATAACTAAAAATAAAATAATTACTCCAACTAATCAAGTTGGTGTAAATAAATAAGAACCATAATATATTCCTCGTCCTACATGTAAATAAATACAAATAAAAAAAAATGATGCACCATTAGCATGTAATGTTCGTAATAATCATCCATAATTTACATCTCGACAAATATGATTTACTCTATTAAAAGCTAAATTTACATCAGCTGTATAGTGTATTGCAAGAAATAATCCTGTTAAAATTTGAATAATTAAACATAATCCTAATAAAGATCCAAAATTTCATCAAGCTGAAATATTTCTAGGTGTAGGTAAATCAATTAATGCATTATTAGCAATTTTAAATAAAGGGTGGGTATTTCGTAAAGGTTTATTCATTAATTTATTATTCGTAAAGGTCCTTTAAATAATTTAGTAATTTTAATAATTACGATTAACGTGATTAATAAGTAGTTTATTAAAAGAATAGTAATAAAATTAGTTGGATAATTATATAATTTATTTAATGACAAAGAATTTTCTATAAAATAAGTATAATTATTAGAAATTGATTCTATTTCATTATTATTTATAAAAAATATTAATAATGGTTTATCTATAATAATTGTTATAAATAATAATATAAATAATAAAATTATAGAAAATAATGTTAATTTTATTGATAAATTAAATATTTCATTTGAAGCTAAAGATGTTACATAAATAAATAAAACTAGTATTCCTCCTATAAAAATTAAAAATAAAATATAAGAATATCAAAAATTTTTTGTTATTAATCCTGTTAATAAACAAATTAATGTTGTTTGAATTAATAGTATTAATCCTATAGATAAAGGATGAATTATGTTAATAAAAATAATTGAAACGATAAAAATTATTGAATATAAAGTTAATTGAAGAATAATCAAAAGATAGTTTATTTAAAATATTAATTTTGGGGATTAATGAAAAAGAAATTTCTTTTCTTTTGAAGTTTTAAAAGAAATAATCTTATTTTTGATTTACAAGACCAATGTTTTTGTTAAACTATTAAAACTAATGAATATATTTATTTATTGAATATTACCAAGATTTTTATTTATTATTGCTTTATTTTCTTTTGTTTCAAATCGTAAACATTTGTTATCAATATTATTGAGTTTAGAATATATTGTATTAATATTATTTTTTATATTATTTATATATTTAAACATAATAAATTATGAAAATTATTTTAGAATAATATTTTTAACTTTTAGAGTTTGTGAAGGAGCTTTAGGTGTTTCAATTTTGGTTTCTATAATTCGAACACATGGAAATGATTATTTTCAATCATTTAATATTATATAATTATGTTAAAATTAATATTATTTTTATTGTTTCTTTTACCTATTTGTTTTATTAAAAAAATATTTTGAATGGTTCAACATTTATTATTTTTCATTAGATTTGTTTTTATTCTAATAAATAATGTTAGAAGATATTGAATTAATATTTCTTATTTTTTAGGTTTTGATATAATATCTTATGGATTAATATTGTTAAGTTTATGAATTTGTTCTTTGATATTAATAGCAAGAGAAAGAGTTAATAAATATAATAATTATAAAAATTTATTTTTATTTAATGTAATTATATTATTAATTCTTTTAATTTTAACATTTAGAAGAATAAGATTATTTATATTTTATTTATTTTTTGAGAGAAGATTAATCCCAACTTTATTTTTAATTTTAGGTTGGGGATATCAACCTGAACGTTTACAAGCTGGGCTATATTTATTATTTTATACTTTATTTGTATCTTTACCTATATTAATTGGTATTTTTTATTTATTTAATAAAATAGGAACAATAAATTTTTATTTAATAAATAATTATTTATTTAATTATGATTTATTATATTTTTGTATAGTTTTAGCATTTTTAGTAAAAATACCAATATTTTTAGTTCATTTATGATTACCTAAAGCTCATGTAGAAGCTCCTGTTTCAGGGTCAATAATTTTAGCAGGAATTATATTAAAATTAGGAGGGTATGGATTATTGCGAGTTATTTCTTTTTTACAAATTTTAGGAATGAAGTATAATTTTCTTTGAATTAGAATTAGTTTAATTGGAGGAGTTTTAGTCAGATTTATTTGTTTACGCCAAACAGATTTAAAATCTTTAATTGCTTATTCATCAGTAGCTCATATAGGAATTGCATTAGCTGGAATATTAACTATAACTTATTGAGGATTATGTGGTTCTTATGCTTTAATAATCGGGCATGGTTTATGTTCTTCAGGTTTATTTTGTTTAGCAAATATTTCTTATGAGCGATTAGGAAGACGAAGTTTATTAATTAATAAGGGATTATTAAATTTTATACCTGCAATAGCTTTGTGATGATTTTTATTAAGATCTGGAAATATAGCTGCTCCTCCTACTTTAAATTTACTGGGGGAAATTTCATTATTAAATAGAATTGTAAGTTGATCTTGATTTTCTATAATTTCATTATCTTTACTATCTTTTTTTAGAGCTGCTTATTCACTATATTTATATTCTTTTAGTCAACATGGAAAAATTTTTTCTGGTGTATATTCTTTTAGAGGAGGTAAACTTCGTGAGTATTTACTTTTAATACTACATTGATTACCTTTAAATTTATTAATTTTAAATAGTGAATCTTGTATATTATGATTATATTTAAATAGTTTATAAAAATACTAATTTGTGGTGTTAGAGATATGATTTTAATCATTTTAAATCGTGAAATATTTATCAATTTGTAGAATTAGATTTGTATTTTTAATTTCTTTTAGAATTAATTTTTTTTTAATAAGTATTTATTTTATTATAAATGAATTAACTTATTTTTTAGAATGAGAAGTGTTATCTTTAAATACAATATCTATTGTTATAACTTTTTTATTTGATTGAATAAGTTTATTATTTATATCTTTTGTTTTAATAATTGCTTCTTTAGTAATTTATTACAGAAAAGAGTATATAAGTAGTGATGAAAATATTAATCGATTTATTATATTAGTGTTAATATTTGTTTTATCAATAATATTATTAATTATTAGTCCTAATTTAATTAGAATTTTGTTAGGATGGGATGGTTTAGGATTAGTTTCTTATTGTTTAGTTATTTATTTTCAAAATATTAAATCTTATAATGCAGGAATATTAACTGCTTTATCTAATCGTATTGGAGATGTGGCATTATTATTAGCTATTGCTTGAATATTAAATTATGGAAGATGAAATTATATTTTTTATTTAGAAATTATACAAAATAATTTAGAAATAAAAATTATTGGCATATTAGTTGTATTAGCAGCTATAACAAAAAGAGCACAAATTCCTTTTTCTTCATGACTTCCTGCTGCAATAGCTGCTCCTACTCCAGTTTCTGCATTAGTTCATTCATCTACTTTAGTAACTGCAGGAGTTTATTTATTAATTCGGTTTAATATTTTATTAGAAAATTCAATATTAGGTCAAATTTTATTGTTAATTTCAGGGTTAACAATATTTATAGCAGGATTAGGTGCTAATTTTGAATTTGATTTAAAAAAAATTATTGCTTTATCAACTTTAAGACAATTAGGTTTAATAATAAGAATTTTATCAATAGGATTTTATAAATTAGGATTTTTTCATCTTTTAACACATGCTTTATTTAAAGCTTTATTGTTTATATGTGCTGGAGCTATTATTCACAATATAAATAATTCTCAAGATATTCGTTTAATAGGAGGGTTGAGAATTCATATACCTTTAACATCAGCTTGTTTTAATGTTTCTAATTTAGCTTTATGTGGTATACCTTTTTTAGCAGGGTTTTACTCAAAGGATATAATTTTAGAAATTGTAATAATTAGAAATATTAATTTATTTTCATTTTTTCTTTTCTTTTTTTCTACAGGTTTAACTGTTTGTTATTCTTTTCGGTTAGTTTATTATTCAATAACAGGAGATTTAAATTGTAGAAGATTAAATATATTAAATGATGAAGGTTGAATTATATTGCGAGGGATATTAGGATTATTATTTATGAGAATTATTGGAGGAAGAATATTAAATTGATTAATATTTTCTAGTCCTTATATAATTTGTTTACCTTTATATATAAAAATATTAACTTTATTCTCATGTGTTTTTGGAGGTTTAAGTGGATACTTAATTTCAGTTATTAGTTTATATTTTGTTAATAAATCTTTAGTTAATTATTTTAGTTCTATATTTATAGGATCAATATGATTTATACCTTATATTGTTACATATGGAATTATTTATTGACCTTTAAATTATGGTCAATTGGTAATTAAAAGATTTGATCAAGGTTGATCTGAGTATTTTGGAAGACAAAATTTATCTCAAAAATTAGAAAAGTATTCTCAATTAATTTTTATTATACAAAATAATAATTTAAAAATTTATTTATTATTATTTGTTTTATTTATTTTGATTTTATTTAATTTAATATTATTTTTATATTCAAATAGCTTATAGTTAGAGTATAACATTGAAGATGTTAGGGAGATATATTAATCTTTGAATATACATAATTAAATTTAGTAATTTATAAAAATTATATATTTTATTTTTACATTGAAAATGTAAAGTTTTTAATTAAACTATATAAATAGAAGTATAAATGGAATTAAACCATTAAAAGAAAAAAGTTAGCAGCTTTTACTTGATCATCATACTTCCTTAATTGGAGTTTTTACTCAATTATATCATTAACAGTAATATGCCTCTTTTTGGCTTCAATTAAAATAGAATAAGGGTAAAGTTTACCTAAAATTAGGTCGAAACTAATTGCAATAAATCGCTTCATATTCAACAATAATAAGATTGATTGAATTATTTCAATACTTTTTGAATGCAAATCAAATGTTATATTTAACTACAACCCTAGTTTGATCAATTTAATATACCTTGATTTCATTCATGATATAATCCAATTAATAAAATAAAAATAAAAATAATAGATGAAGTTGATCAAATTAATAAATTTGAATATTTAAAAATAATAATTATTGGTAAAATTAAAGCAATTTCAACATCAAAAATTAAAAAAATAATTGTAATTAGAAAAAATCGAATTGAAAAAGGTAGTCGTGATGAAGATTTAGGATCAAATCCACATTCAAAAGGAGATCTTTTTTCTCGATCTATTAAAGATTTTTTTGATAAAATTGATGCTAAAAGTATTACAATAATAGAAATGGAAAAAATAATAAAAGAAATTACTAAAATTATAAAAATTATCTATACTATTAATAATAGACCTTATGATTGGAAGTCAAATATACTTTTATACTATATAGATAATTTAAATTAACCTCCTCATCAATAAATTGTAATATATAAAAATAATCATACAATATCAACAAAATGTCAATATCAAGCAGCTGCTTCAAATCCAAAATGATGGTTTTTAGAAAAATGATTATTTAAATGCCGTAGTAAACAAATTAATAAAAATGTTGTTCCAATTAAAACATGAACTCCGTGGAATCCTGTTGCTATATAAAATGTAGATCCATAAACTGAATCAGCAATTGTAAATGGTGCTTCTATATATTCATATGCTTGAAGAATAGAAAAATAAATACCCAATAAAACTGTAAAAAATAATCCTTGTGTTGTTTGAGAATGATTATTTTCTATAAGACTATGATGAGCTCAAGTTACAGTTACTCCTGAAGTTAATAAAATTGCTGTATTTAATAAAGGAATTTGAAATGGATTAAATGCAATAATTCCTATTGGTGGTCAGGATGCTCCTAATTCAATAGATGGTGATAATCTTCTATGAAAAAAAGCTCAAAAAAAACTTACAAAGAATAAAATTTCTGATAAAATAAATAAAATTATTCCTCATCGTAATCCAATAGTAACAGCGTAAGTATGTAATCCTTGATAAGTACCTTCTCGAGAAACATCTCGTCATCATTGATAAACTGTTAAAATTGTAATAATATTTCCTAAAATAAATAAAGATATATCATATTGATGGAATCATTTAATTATACCTGAAACTGTTGTTATAGCTCCAATAGATGCTGTTAAAGGTCAAGGGCTATAGTCAACTAAATGAAAAGGGTGATTTGAATGTGTAGACATTAGTTTACTTCTCTAGAGTATAAAGTTCTTAATACTGCAAATACATATGATTGAATTATAGCAACAGCTGATTCTAATACTAGTAAAGCAATTTGAGTAATTAATAATAAACCAACTAAAATAGAAGATATAGAAGGTCCAGTATTTCCCAATAAAGTTAATAATAAATGTCCAGCAATTATATTAGCTGTTAATCGAACTGCTAAAGTTCCAGGTCGAATAATATTTCTAATAGTTTCAATACACACTATAAAAGGTATTAAAATAGCAGGAGTACCTTGAGGAACTAAATGAGCAAATATATGTTGAGTGTGATTAATTCATCCATAAACTATAAAACTTAATCATAAAGGTAGAGCTAATGTTAATGTCAAAGTTAAATGACTTGTTCTAGTAAAAATATAGGGAAATAATCCTATAAAATTATTAAATAAAATTATTGAGAATAAAGAAATGAAAATAAAGGTTGAACCATTATGTCCTGAAGGTCCTAATAAAGTTTTAAATTCTTTATGTAATGTAGTTAAAATTGTATTTCAAAAAATATTATATCGGGAAGGTATTAATCAATATACTGCTGGAATTAACAATAAACCTAATAATGTTCTTATTCAATTTAATGATAAATTAAAAATACTAGATGCAGGGTCAAAAACAGAAAATAAATTAGTTATCATTTTCAATTTATTGAATTTATAACAATTTTTTTTAAATTAGTTGATTTAGGTGAAGAAGGTAAATAAGAATAATAATTTAAAATAGAGAATAAAATAAAAGAGATAGTAAAAATAATAAATAAACTTAATCATCTAATTGGTGCTATTTGTGGAATTAAAAAATATTAATTTATATATTAATAATTTTAGTTTGACATACTAATGTTATTTTTTAACTAATTTTTTCATTAGAAGTAATTGCTAATTTACTATTATATGGTTTAAGAGACCAGTACTTGCTTTCAGTCATCTAATGATTAATTTTATTGAGATGAAATTCATTTAATAAAATAATTAATTGGAATTCTTTCAATTACAATAGGTATAAAACTATGATTAGCACCACAAATTTCAGAACATTGACCAAAAAATAAACCTGGTCGGTTAATTAAAAAATTAGTTTGATTTAATCGACCAGGAGTTCCATCAACTTTTACTCCTAAAGCAGGGACAGATCATGAATGAATTACATCTGTAGAAGTAACTAAAATACGAACTTGAGAATTTATTGGTAAAATTACTCGATTATCTACATCAAGTAATCGAAATCCGTCATTAGGCAAATCATTTGTTGGAATTATATATGAATCAAATTCAATATTATTAAAATCAGAATATTCATAACTTCAGTATCATTGATGGCCAATTGTTTTTAAAGTTAAAGAAGGTTCATTAATTTCGTCTATTAAATATAATAAACGTAATGAAGGAAATGCAATAAAAAATAAAATAATTGCGGGTAAAATAGTTCAAATTATCTCAATTATTTGACCATGAAGTAAAAATCGATTTACAAAAGTATTAAAAAATAATATAAATATTAAATAACCAACTACAGTAGTAATTATAATTAAAATTAATAAAGTATGATCATGAAAAAATGTTAATTGTTCCATTAAAGGAGAAGCGCTATCTTGTAAACCTAAATTAGATCATGTTGACATTAATTCTAATAAAAGTAAAATACTTTATATATGGAGCTTAAATCCATTGCACTAATCTGCCATATTAGAAAATAACTAATAAAGGCAATTCATTATAACTGTGTTCAGCAGGAGGAGTATTTTGATATCATTCAATAGATGAACTTAATTGAATAGGATAAATTACTTCACGTTGAGAAATTAAACTTTCTCAAAGAATAAAGAAAAAGAATAAAATCCCTAAAAGTGAAATTGAAGAACCAATAGTTGATACAACATTTCAAGTAGTATAAGCATCTGGATAATCTGAGTATCGTCGAGGTATTCCAGCTAATCCTAAAAAGTGTTGAGGAAAAAATGTTAAATTTACCCCAATAAATATAATAACAAATTGACTTTTTAATCATTTTGTATTTATTGTTAATCCAGTAAATAATGGATATCAATGAATAAATCCAGCTATAATTGTAAATACAGCTCCTATTGATAAAACATAATGAAAATGGGCAACTACATAATAAGTATCGTGTAAAATAATATCAATAGATGAATTTGCTAATACAACTCCTGTTAATCCTCCAACTGTAAATAAAAATACAAATCCTAAAGATCATAAAATAGCTGGAGAATAAGATAATTGAGTTCCATGTAATGTTGCTAATCAACTGAAAATTTTAATACCAGTAGGTACTGCAATAATTATTGTTGCAGATGTAAAATAAGCTCGTGTATCTACATCTATTCCTACTGCAAATATATGATGAGCTCATACAATAAATCCTAATAGCCCAATAGCTAATATAGCATAAATTATACCTAATGAACCGAAAGTTTCCTTTTTACCTGATTCTTGACTAATAATATGAGAAATTATTCCAAATCCAGGTAAAATTAAAATATAAACTTCTGGATGACCAAAAAATCAAAATAAATGTTGATAAAGAAGAGGATCTCCTCCACCAGCAGGGTCAAAGAAAGATGTATTTAAATTTCGATCTGTCAATAATATAGTAATAGCTCCTGCTAAAACTGGTAAAGATAATAAAAGTAAAAGAGCAGTAATTACTACAGATCATACAAATAAAGGCATACGTTCTAAAGTAATACCCGTAGCTCGTATATTAATAACTGTTGTAATAAAATTAACTGCTCCTAAAATAGAAGAAATTCCAGCTAAATGTAAGGAAAAAATAGCTAAATCAACTGAAGCTCCTCTATGAGCAATATTTGAAGATAGGGGTGGATAAACAGTTCATCCTGTACCAGCTCCATTTTCAACTACACTACTTACTAGTAAAAGAGATAGAGCAGGAGGTAGTAATCAAAATCTTATATTATTTATTCGAGGAAATGCCATATCAGGAGCTCCTAATATAATAGGAACTAATCAATTTCCAAATCCTCCAATTATAATTGGTATAACTATAAAAAAAATTATAATAAAAGCGTGTGCTGTTACAATTACATTAAAAATTTGATCATTTCCAATTAATGATCCTGGATGACCTAATTCAGATCGAATTAAAATTCTTAAAGAAGTTCCAACTATTCCTGCTCAAGCTCCAAAAATAAAATATAAAGTTCCAATATCTTTGTGATTAGTAGAAAATAATCATTGTCGCGATTAAGTGGCTGAAATTTAGGCGATAGATTGTAAATTTATTTATAAGAGTTATTCTTCTTAATCAATAGCTTTATAGTCAATAATGACATTAGACTGCAATTCTAAAGGAGTAATATTTTACTAAAGCTTAAAGGAGTAATCCTATATTTATAGCTTTGAAGGCTATTAGTTTAATTAACTTAAAGCCTTAAAGCATATAATAAATTAATGAAATTAAAAATAACCCACAAATAGAAATAAAAGATAAAAATAAATAACAATTTAAACTAAAATTATTAAAATGTATATTAATAATTCAATTATTTTCATAATAATTTAGTATAAATGCAGAATAACAAATTCGTAAGTAAAAAAATAAAGTAATCAATGTTGAAACTGTTAAAATTACTAGTATAAATAATTGGTTATTAAAAGATAATTGTTGAATAACAATTCATTTAGGTAAAAATCCTAAGAATGGAGGAAGTCCTCCTAAAGATAGAAAATTTATAAATAAGATAAATTTAAGAATTTTTGAATTATAAAATAAAGAAAATAATTGATTTAAATGATATCTTTTAAAAATATTGAATATAAATGTTAAAATTAAATTTAAAAAAGAATATATAATAAAATAAATTAATCAAATAGATTCACTATTATTTAATGCTATAAGTATTCATCCTAAATGATTAATAGAAGAAAAAGCTATTAACTTACGTAAAGAAGTCTGATTTAATCCTCCTAATGCTCCAATAATAACAGATAAAATAATTCTAATAAATAAAATTTCTTTAATATTTAAATAAGAAATTAATATTAAAGGTGCAATTTTTTGTCAAGTTATTAAAATTAAAGTATTATTTCAATTTAATCCTTCTATTAAATTAGGAAATCAAAAATGAAAAGGAGCAGCTCCTCTTTTTAATAATAAAGAAGATATTATAATTATTGAGATATAAGATAAATTTGTTTCAAAGTTTATATTATATTTCAATATTATTAAAATAATAGAAAATAATAAAACAGTTGAAGCTAATGCTTGTGTTAAGAAATATTTTAAAGAAGATTCTGTTGATATTAAATTATTATCTCTTATTAAGGGGATAAAAGATAATAAATTAATTTCTAATCCTATTCAAGCTCCTAATCAAGAATTAGATGTGATTGTAATTATTGATCCTATAATTAAAATTAATATAAATAAAATTTTTGAAGAATTATTGAAAATTAAAAAGAAAAGGATTAAAACCTTTATAAATGGGGTATGAACCCAGTAGCTTTATTAGCTTATCTTTTTATATTTTAGTGTATGATGCACAAAAGTTTTTGATACTTTTAGAAATAGTTTAATTCTGTTAAATATAATAATTAATAATGAATGTAAAATTTTACATGATTTACTCTATCAAAGTAATCCTTTTTATCAGGCAATTCATT